TTTTTTTTTAGAGATGTTTCAAAAACCTCCACCTTTTCCGATGATGTTTTTAAAAAATGAACTTCGTTAATTGATTCAGAACATCTGTTACTCAATAGTATCTGTCAATACTTAAAACAAAGAAGGAATCACTCGATTTACCCTTTTTGGATGACTCACAATTATATATAAATAGAATATATTTCTATCAATCAGATATCATGCAAACCCTTTCTATACTAATAGAATAGAACCTTACTCCATTTAATCTAATAAATATTTAATCTAATAAAAGTGAATTTTTTTTTTATAAGTTCGTTGAAATTGAAGAAGTTCTATATTGCTCAATAAATTGACCTATATTTATTTGTCCACTACCACTATGTTACGTAAGAAATCTAAAAAAGGATTATGATAAAATAAACCTATATAAAAAAAAAAAAAAAAATGAAAACTACAAATATCCATTTTTTACGAACGGGATCGAGAATCTTTATTAATTCGACACAAGAAAGGGTTGGGTAAAATTCCGTTTCTTGTGTCAAGGACTAGGAGACGAACAATCTCCCCTAAAATCCTTTGTTCCTCTCATTTATACTTTGGTTTCTATTCTCCGCTTATTTATCTTTTGTTTTGATTCTAGTCAAATAGAAAACTATTGATTCATTCTATATCATACCGTTTCAATTTGGATTGAAAAAACAAATAAATAAAGAAGAGTTAAGTAAAACAGTCGCCTTCACAATATACTATGACCAGGAATGCGGTATTAAGTAATTCCCGAAATCCGGTAGAATGTAGAATGGAGAATAAAGAATATAAATAAGCAAAATTTTTTTGATCATACATAATTCCCAACAAAAATTTGTTTCTTTTTAGAGCTTGATGTTGATAAATCCGCAGATCTAGAAATTCATTTCGGACAATTGAACCTTCTCAAACTGTTTCTTTTTAAGAACCAAAAAGATTTGTGCCAAAATAACAGATGCCAAGAAGAGCAAAAGACCTTGGACACGTAATGGATCTTGAAGTACTATTTCCGCATCTCCCTGACCAAATCCACCCACATTAGGATTACTCGTTAATGGTTGATCAAGTTTGATGGATTCGCCCTCTGAAACAAGAAGTTCCGGTCCTGGAGGGATAATATCAACCACTTGACGTCCATCCGATGCATCCGCTATGGTTATTTCGTACCCCCCTTTTTCTTTTCGTATTATTTTGCTTACTATACCTGCTGCTGTAGCATTATAAACATTATTGTTACTCTTGCTCCCGTCGGGATAAATCTGACCCCTTCCCCTGTTCCCGCCTACATATATGGGATATTTTAAGAAGTGCACATCTTTCTTAGTAGCGGGGTCCGGGGAAAGAATAGGAAAGGTGATTTCACTATATTTCTGACCAGGAACCGGACCTATCACAAGAATATTTTTTTTAGTGGGACGATAGCTCTGAAAAGACAGATTTCCTATCTTTTCTTTAATCTCGGGCGAAATACGATCGGGAGGGGCTAATTCAAACCCCTCGGGTAAAATAAGAACAGCCCCGACATTCAAAGCTCCTTTTTTACCATTAGCAAGAACTTGTTTCAGTTGCAGATCATAAGGAATTCGAACAACTGCTTCAAATACAGTATCAGGAAGTACCGCTTGTGGAACCTCGATATCCACGGGTTTATTAGCTAAATGGCAATTGGCACATACAATACGGCCAGTCGCTTCTCGTGGATTTTCATAACCCTGCTGTGCAAAAATGGGATATGCATTTGAAAGGGGTGCCTGGGTTAGTATATATATCATGAGCGATACGGAAATGGATCGAGTAATCTCTTTCTTTATCCAAGAAAAGGTATTTTTAGTTTGCATGGTCCAATCATTGATCCCGAAAATTTCTACAATAAAATTAGGTAGGTCGCTAGTATAGTTCCCTATCTATAATTTTGCTATTTACTTAAATATTAAATATAAATAATTTTACTGGAATATTGGAGAAATCCCTTGGATGGGTAGTAAGTACAATTTTGAATGTTTTGCTTATGTACAAAGTAACAAATATTATAATTGGATCGTTCGATCACTTTTCAGTCATTCATTGAATGATAAATCACTACAAGTGAAGGAGATACACGATTTAAATAACGAAAGATCCAATATTTAAAAATTGTATCTAAAATGACTGGAAAAGTAGAAACAAGACCGGATATAATTTGATCATTATGAGCAAATCCAAAATCTTTGTAGACAGAGCCAATCATTAATTCCCAACCGTGGGGCGAATGGAATCCTATACATAAATCAGTTAATAAAAGAATAGAAAAAGCTTTTATTGTGTCGCTTAAGTTGTATAGGAATTCTTGAAACCAAGAGTTAAGAATAACAAGTTCTTCATTACCTAGAATAGAATAACCACTTAGAATACCGAAACAGATTATATTTGTCGAGAAGTGTAAAATTGTATGGATGCGATCCTCGTTGTGCATCTTGATCAATTGGATCGTTTCTTTGTAGATTTCGATGCGAGGCTTTTGTAAATGTGTTTCCGGGTATTCCTTTATCATTTCGTCCAAACGTAAGAGTTCCTCTAAGTCTATGAATTCTTTTAGAATACTCTTTTCTTGAATATCATTCAAAAAAATTTCGGATTGCCTAGTATTCCACCAATTAGTAAACCAAGATTCCAGACTTTTATTAAATGAGAGAGAGATCCACCAAGGCAAAAATACTATAGATGCAAGATATAGAAGGGAAATTAATACTTTCTTTTTTGCCATTTTTTCGTCTGTGAATTTTTAAATTTTTAATGAACGCACCTCATTCGTCGACTCTATATGATACTAATATTTCTATCAAGCATAAGTTCTATTACAAGTCATCGATGTATTTCCGGATTTTTTTGTGATTCAGTACAGCGGTTAGTCCTTGAATTTAGAAAGAATATAGAATAAGAAAGAGCCCTCTTCAAATTAAATTAATAGTAGTCGGATTTCGAGACGAAAGAACTCCCGTTCTATCAAAATATCAACTATTTAGAAAAAAAATTCTTTACTTTATGATGAAATGTTTTGTTTTGATATATGATGAATCTATCATTTAGATTTGTTACTGAATTGAGTTAAGTGGATTTACATACGCATAAAAAAAATTGTGGACATAAACAATTTAGTTTTAGAATTGTTTCATATACGTTTGCTTTGGCTCGAGTAAGCGTTCTGAAGAAACTTCAGTTAAGTTATGCTATAGAAAAAAAGATGATTCTTGAGTTTTTTATCTCTTGCAAAGTATTCATTCTTCAGTTCCTTTTTTCAAAATACTTCAATTGGTACACGCAAGAAATAGGCCAATTCAGCAGCTTTTTGCTCAATCTCTCGTGGAGTAAAATTCTCATCAGTACGAGTCAAGGGAATGGCTCCTTGTCCTTTTATTTCCATATAAAGGACACGACGAGCATAAATACCCTCTTTAATTTCTATTCTGATGGACTGAATGTCTTTCATAAGGAATTGGAGGAATATGCGACGATTTTTTCCAGGAAATCCCCAACGAAAAATACACACTATGCCCTCTTTTATATCGAATCGATCATAACCACTACCTACATTCCACGAAATTGTGCACCACAAATAGGAGCTAATAAAAAGACCTGCGATCCCATAGAAAGACATCACGATACCTTGTGGAAAAAAAATTATTTGCTGAGAAGGAAATAAAGATATAAAATTCCTACCAAAATAACTGGACGTTCCAACCAATAAAAACCCTAATGAACCTAAAAAAAGAATAAAGGCCCAACAGAAATTACTTGTTTTTCGAGACCCCGCTATAAGTTCTACCCATATACGTTCTGATCGCCAACTCATACTCTAACTAGACCTAGTTGCATTTTATTGGAATTGGGAGAATAACAAAAATAATTTTTTTTTTTTACTTTTTTTTGTTTCCGAAGTAACTCTCATCAACCAGCACTATTATGATGTGAACCTTTAGGGATAATTCATCGAATTTCTTAGATCCAAACTAAAATAATAACATCCCTTTCATATGATTTCCTAATACATATATATTGACTTTACATTTCAGCAATTCTCCCCGATCCCGATCTATTTGAAAATAGTTATAATTCATTTATCATGTTTACACATACATAAGAGCTTATGCCCGAAGGAAGCCGCATATTATACCATATTTTACTAACTAGATATCCGTGTTATGATCCAAGTAAGTCTTGAAAAAAAATATATATATATAAGATTTTTCCTTGTTGTATCTAAAAAATCTTGTTTTTTTGAACATAAAGAGATAAAGAAGCCATTGCAATTGCCGGAAATACTAAGCCCACTAAAGGCACAAAAATGGAGGGGAGACTGTTGAGAGTTATCATAGAATGGGTACCTCGATTTAATATTTGTACCTGTTATTTATTGTTATATTTATTGTTTTATATTTGAACCTTATCCTTATATTGTTATAAAGATATCTTATAATTCATATATAATTGTTATATTATACTAAGTATACCTAAGTGAGTATATATATACTTAATAGGGATAGGGAGTCTATAAGTATATGTTTTAAGAAATATATATTAATTTAAGAAATATATATTAATTAATAAAATACAATAAATATATAAATAAATGGACCTATTCATCTTTCTACATGTTTCTAATTCATCTTTCTACATGTTTCTACATGAAATATATATATACGATAATCCACCCTTTTATTATTCGTATTAGTAGTTATTATCTTTTCTTGTCTTATAAATTTCATAATTTAATAAAATTTTAAAGTATTTCCTAAAAACTCCCAAAGAATTCGTTATAATACGATCCAACAAAAAGGATTCTTAGTGGGGGATTATTTTCGGGAGATATAGAAAGATGCAAGACCTTGTTAACTAATTCCACGGAAGAAAGCGAAAGAATTCACTCTTTTGTTTAATAGAGATTTCCTAGTTAGTATTAGTAACCAGGAATATCGATAAAAAAACGATCCGGATGGTTCTTTCTACAATTCAAT